CATCCGATCCAGGATGTGATGGGGTTGCGAAAGATGAGCTTTATAGTTCCGATTCATTCTTGAACAAAAATAGACTTTTTGGTTTATTTGATCACCGGAATGGGGCAGGATACTTGTTACACCATGATTTTGAATCAGAAGAGAGATTTAAAGAAATGTCAAATCTATTCAATCTATCAATAACTAAGCCGGATCTAGTGTATCATAAGGGATTTTCTTTTTCTATTGATTCGTCCGCATTGGATCAAAAAACAAAGTTCATAAATGAGGTCAACTCCAGGGATGAATCAAAAAAGAAATCTTTATTGGTTCTACCTCCTCTTTTTTACGAAGAGAATGAATCTTTTTATCCAAACAATACCTATGGATACATAAAAAACCTATGGAATCGATTCCATCGCAACTCGGAATATGGAATTCAAAGGTATCAAATAGGAAAAAATATTTTGAATCATAGACCTACAAGGAAATACACGATCAACCAACATTTCTCAAATTGGAAAAAAAACCAGAAGAAATGGCCTCTTATTTTGATTTATCAAACCAAGAGATCTATGAATAAGGATCCAAATGCATATAAATACAAATGGTCCAATGGGAGTAAGAATTTCCAGGAACAACTGGACCATTTCATTTCTGAGCAGAATAGCCATTTTCAAGTAGTGTTCGATCGATGTCAAGTAGTGTTCGATCGATTACATATGAATGCATATTCGATTGATTGGTCTGAGGTTATTGACAAAAAAGATTTGTCTAAGTCACTTTATTTCTTTTTGTCCAAGTTTCTTCCATTTTTGTCTAAGTCACTTTATTTCTTTTTGTCCAAGTTTCTTCCATTTTTGTCTAAGTCACTTCCTTTTTTCTTTGTGAGTTTCGGTAATATCCCTGTTCATAGGTCCGAGATCCACGTGTATGAATTGAAACGTCCGAATGATCCACTCGGGAATCAGTTGTTAGAATCAATAGGTCTTCAAATCGTTCATTTGAAAAAAAGGAAACCCTTCTTATTGGATGACTTTTATACTTCTAAAAAATTATTGGATGACTTTTATACTTCTAAAAAATCAAAATTATCCTTCAATGAAGGAACAATATCACGATTTTTGTTCAATAAGAGACAAAATTGGATATCATTCCATACTAGAAAGAAGAAAAAAAAAGAAGAAGAGAAGAAGAAGCGCAGGAAATCTTTTTATAACATGGATTTCTCAATGATATCCCACGATCAAGAGAATTGGGGGAATCCCCTGAAACCATTTCATAGAAGTTCATTGATATCCTCTTTTTTAAAAGCACCTCGAGTTCAATTCTTTAATAATCAAATTAAAATTGTGAGAAGGGTCAACATTGATGATTTGATTGATGATTTGTTCGTTCAAAGTTTGCTTAAAAATCCTAAATTCATACAGCATATGAAAGAGTATCTTATTTTCTCAAAGGATATCGAAACTAAATTTAAAAACACAGATTGGTTTAAGCCTTCTAAGAATATTAATAGAATATATGTGAAAGATAATATTACTGGGAAATATGTACTACATTCTGAGAAAGATATTAATGGGAAATTTGTACTACATTCTGAGAAAGATATTAATGGGAAATATGTACGATCCGAAAAGAGAAAAAAACACAGTCCTTATTCTGAGAAAGATATTAATGGGAAATATGTACGATCCGAAAAGAGAAAAAAACACAGTCCTTGTTTAACAAAATGCTTTGAAAAAGGGCCGATGGATAGAAACTATCAAAGAAATAGTGTTTTTTCAACTCTCTCAAAATTGAAGCAATTCCAACCATATATAATACAATTGTTATTTACCCGGACAGGACATGAATATCTAAATTTAATATTTTTAGATATTTTTTTAGACCTATTGGCGATACTACGTAGGAGTCCTAAATTTCAACAATTTGTATCCATTTTTCATGATATTAGGGATGGATCCAAGCGAATTCTTCGGGAAAAATTGTGTCTTTCACCACGGAATCCTATAAGTGAGATTTCGACAAAGTGTCTCCATAATTTTCTTGTGCACGTGTGCAAAGATATTTTGGCAAATGAGTCACCATTGATATCGACCCATCTGAGGGAGTTCTTCGTTTTAATCCTTATCCTTCTTCTTGTTACGGGATATCTCGTTCAGACACATCTTTTCTTTGTTTCTCGATTCTCTAATGAGTTACAGACAGAGTTCGAAGAAGTCAAATCTTTGATGATTCCATCATACATGATTGAGTTGGAAAAACTTCTGGATAGGTATCCTATATCAGAACTGAATTCTTTTGGGTTAAAGGATATGTTTCTCGTTGCTCTGAAACAATTAGGAAATTTTCTAGAAGAAAGACGAGGTTCGGCTTCTGCTGGCAACATGCCAAGGGGTGGTGGTCCCGCTTATGTGGTCAAATCCATACGTTCGAAGAAGAAAGATTTGAATCTCATCGATCTCATAAGGATTATACCAAATCCCATCAATCGAATCGCGTTTTTGAGAAATACTAGACATTTAAGTCATACAAGTAAAGCGATCTATACCTTGATAAGAAAAAGAAAAAGTTTGAATAGTGATTGGATTGATGATAAAATAGAATCCTGGATCTTGAACAGTGATTTCATTGCTGATAAAGAAAGGGAATTCATGGTTCAGTTCTCTACCTTAACGACAGAAAAAAGGATTGATCAAATTTTATGGAGTCTGACTAATAGTGATCGTTTATCAAAGAATAACTCTGGTTATCAAATGATTGAGCAACCGGGAACAATTTACTTACGAAATTTAATTGACATTCATAAAAAAAATCTACTAAATTATGAGTTCAATACATCCTGCTTAGCAGAAAGACGGATATTCCTCGCTCATTATCAGACAATCACTTATTCAGAAACCCCGTGTGGCACTAATCTTTTTCATTTGCCATCTCATGGAAAACCCTTTTCGCTCCGCTTAGCCCCTCCTAGGGGTATTTTAGTGATAGGTTCTATAGGAACTGGACGATCCTATTTGGTCAAATCTCTAGCGACAAACTCCTATGTTCCTTTCATTACAGTATCTGTAAACAAGTTCCTGGATAACTATCCTAAAGGTTTTGATATTAATGATCTTTTTGATGAGGATGATGAGTTTGATGATCTTTTTGATGAGAGAGAGGGTACCATTTACAGTCTTTTACCTAGAAACGAGGATACCTATAATTTGGATAGGTATGACAGTGACTATCTCGACCGTAACTATGATAGCCATTTGGAGTTTCTAAGTATGGACTATCCGATACCTGAGGATATCATACCGGAAATAGACCGATTTTTTCTCACGCTTCAATTCGAATTAGCAAAAGCAATGTCTCCTTGCATAATTTGGATTCCAAACATTCATGATCTGGATGGCAATGAGTCGAATGACTTATCCCTGGGTCTATTAGTCAACTCTCTTTCCAGGGATTCTGAAAAATCTTCTACTAGAAATATTCTTGTTATTGCTTCGACTCATATTCCGCAAAAAGTGGATCCCGCTCTAATAGCTCCGAATAAATTAAATACGTGTATTAAAATACGAAGGCTTCTTATTCCACAACAAAGAAAGCACTTTTTCAGTCTTGCTCGTACGCGGGGTTTTCACTTGGAAAAGAAAATATTCGATACTAATGGATGCGGGTCCATAACTCTGGGTTCTAATGTACGAGATCTTTTAGCACTTACCAATGAGGCGCTATCGATTAGTATTATACAAAAAAAATCCATTATAGACACTAATATAATTAGATACGCTCTTCATAGACAAACTTGGGATTTTAGATCTCAGATAAGATCGGTTGAGGATCATGGTATACTTTTCTATCAGATAGGACGGGCTGTTTCACAAAATCTACTTCTAAGTAATTTTTCCATAGATCCTATATCTATCTATATGAAGAAGAAATCATGTAACGGGGTGGAGTCTGATTTGTACAAATGGTACTTGGAACTTGGAACAAGCATGAAGAAATTAACGATACTTCTTTATCTTTTGAGTTGTTCTGCCGGATCCGTCGCTCAAAACCTTTGGTCTCTAATCGGACCTAATGAAAAAAATGATGGTATCACTTCTTATAGACTCCTTTATAATGATTCTGATCTAGTTCATGGCCTATTAGAAGTAGAAGGTGCTCTGCTGGGATCCTCACAGACAGGAAGTCCTTTTGATAATGAGGAAGTAACATTTCTTCTTAGGCCCGAACCAAGGAATCCTATCAAAATGATTCAAAATGGATCTCGTTCTATCCTTGATCATAGATTTCTCTATGAAAAAAATGAATCGGGGTTCGAAGAAGGGGAAGGAGTCCTCGACCCGCTAGAGGAGGATTTATTGAATCACATAGTTTGGGCTCCTAGAATATGGCGCCCTTGGGAATTTCTATTTGATGATTGTATCGAAAGGTCCAATGAATTCGGATTTCCCTATTGGGAAAGGTCATTTTGGGATAAGCAGATCATTTCTGATGAAGAGGGTGAGCTTCAAGAGAATGATTCCGAGTTCTTGCAGGATGGAACCATGGAGTACCAGACACAAAATAGATCTTTCAAAGAACAAGGCGTTTTTCGAATAAGCCAATTCATTTGGGACCCCTCGGATCCACTCTTTTTGCTATTCCAAGATGATCCTTTTGTATCTGTGTTTTCACATCGAGAATTGGTTGCAGATGAGGAGATGTCAAATATACTTTTGACTTGCCAAACAAAAAAAATTTATTGGAAATATCTAAATAAACGCTGGTTTAGGAAGAATATGCCAGAACAGAATTTCGAATTGTTGATTGATCGACAGAGACAGTTTAGAACCAATAGTTCATTATCAAATGAATTGTTTCGTTCTACTACTCTATCCGAGAGTTATCAATATTTATCAAATCTGTTCCTATCTAATGGAACCCTATTGGCTCAAATTACAAAGACATTGTTGAGAAAAAGATGGCTTTTCCCGGAGGAGATGGTTGTTACTATCTGTTCCAATAACGAATGATTGGTT